GCATTGGGAATCTTTTTAGCTCCTAAGAGCTATTACTACATCAGTTTCGATAATAAAGAAAGAAGTTATTAATTTAGATGATGATAATAAAAAAGAAGTTATGAAATACAAGGGTGCGGGTAAATGTAACACCGCAATGGTATGCGAATCAGTACAAGCATCCCGAAACGACAAAAGAAACTGAATATACCGCCAATATCAGGCCCAATTTGAAAACACTAGAAGTACGTAAGCAAACAGGACGTGTCACCCTACAATTATCACCGGAGAAGAAAAGAAATCCAGTCTTCGATGGTGATAAATGGGTGAGTAGTACTCCTAAACAAGTGTATGACTTTTGCGATGTAGATTACATGAGTAATGTAATAATTACTAACCTGATACAGAATATAAAAAATCTAAAGACTGATAACACAAATCTTAAAGACAAATTAGCTGAAATGAATAAAAATATAGATAAGAATTAGAAAGATTTGATGTCTATTAATACAGATAGTAATCTTAATGAAGAGATAATGAGACTATATATCGATGAAGATAGTGAGGGTAGTAACCTTAAATTAGAAGAGAATACAAAAACAGACGATAAGAAGCCTGATACCTAAGACAGAGAAGGGATGTAATACCATCTGAATAATGAGCCTTAGTCTTAGTGGATCAACTCTATTACATAAGTTAATTCCTAACTTTTCTCTATTTTAGATAGAGGCATAAGTAAGCAGTTCTTTTCTTAATGTATTGGCCCAAAACCTCATTAATTGATCTTTACGGTGCTTCCTCACTATCAATTAGATCTTTCTTTGTTGATTGCTCAATTAGAGGTAGGCGTGGTAGCATGGTTGTGAAAAAAGGTATGCCTTGTAGAAGTCAGGAAGGTGATAGCGTAAGATAGCGGACTGGCTGACTCTAAACCCGGCTTAGCCGATTGAATCAAATCTTTTTGAAGCCCGATAGAAAAGAACTTCACGAAAGGCTGGCTTCCCGGAAGGGCTGTCCGAAGTAAAGGAGTTGAAGCCAAGCAAGCTAGGGTAGGTTCGTATTGACAAAGAGCTGGACTTCTTAACTTTCAATGGTGTTCTGTAGCTGTCTTCTCTCTCTATGGGTAAGTAGCTATTCCTTTATTCGCCGCTGGAAGAGATTCCAACTATGCTTCCCTCTAACGATAGAAGTGGAATCCGAGCTCCGCTTGAATACAGAAAGATAAGATCAACACTGAATGCTTTCTATTATAGAAGTTGCGCCTAATGCTTAACTAACTATTAGCTACTATATTAGATAAAGAGTGAATCTGTACATTACTATATGCTAGTAAGCACTTTCGGTTAGGGTATGAAGGGGAAGCACATAACTAATAGGGTTCAGGCTTATACGATGAATCTTATCCCCCGAAGCCCCTATCGCCTGCCTGGAACTCCTTACTTCACTCTTTCACTAGAGGCCTAAAAGAAAGCCTTTTTTTCTAAACTTGTGTTAGGCCTACCTATATCAGTTTCATTGGCTGGCCTTTTTACAAAATAGAAATTGCCTTCTATAAAGTGGATTCACTTAGATAACTGTATAAAGAAGACATAAAATGCTGGCTAGATGACTAAGGAAAGTAATCGATGTCCTTGTTTCTACCCTTCCCTTTTGAAAGGCGGCGGGCGAGGGAAAGCAAAGGAGCAGCAGAAACTGCATTAGCTCCCTTAGCTGCTTAACTGCTTACTAGGGTTGATAGCTGCATTTATTGAAAACTGTCTTCTAGCTCCGTTCAGTCGTTCACTACGCTTGGTAGAAACCCTACCGTACCACCGCATTGAGAGCGGGACACTTCTGGCTCGTTAAGGAAGGAGGTAGTGAGAGAAAAGGACTAAAGAGATAGAATAATAATTTAGCTTCCAGAGGGGAGGGAAGCATGGAAAGCTTTCTAGGTTGACTGAACAGGGAGATAGACAGGAAGGTTGAACTACAACCTTAAAAAACCGACGATTGGCATTAAAGGTTGAAAAAGATAGAAAGGAGAAGAAACCTCTTTGCAAAGGAACATACCCTTATCACAAAGGGAGCAGTTCATACACCCCTAAACCAGAATTAGCTAAGAAGTTTGAGGTGAGCAAGGAGCTTATGAATTGCCCCATATTGATTTGCCAGTTGTTAGGCAAGGTCCTAGGTTGACTGAGACAGCTAGGGATGTGTTGGTTCAACCTGTTACTCAGGCTGAAGTGGAAGGAAGGAGCTATGAGGAGTATTGATGTTGACTTCGCTTCTGTGTCTATCAATATTAATTACCCAGTCTTCAAACCTTGAAAACAAGAAAGAATTTGATCTATGAAATGATCAACAACTAACTCGATTCTAATGGCGTGAAGCAGTTCGTCTTCTTCACCGAGCAAGAACCAGTTGCTTGGCTTCACCCCTGGTCTAGTGGCTTAGGACATGTAGACAGTCAAGTTTAACAGACGTGGCCCAGACAGAGAATATACTTAGGGCTTTCTATTGACCACATAAATTCCCTTAGAAAAGGCTTTGTATTCGATACAATTGAATCTTATCAGTTCAGTCAGCGAATAACACTCCAGCTAGCTAAGAATGATTTTAATCGGTTGACAGCCTCTCGGCTCAATAATTCCTTTATATTGGGAATTCTTCCTTCCTGAGTAAGCAACTCTCTGATTTCGAATTCGAGTCCACTCTTTGTCAATCCATTTCTCTTACTCTTCCTAGTAGGTGACTAGCTTATTCTAAAAGAAGTCTAGATGAACATCCAAGAATTCAATTCGAGGTAGGATATTCATACGTCCTTCCAGGTAAAGCAAAAGCAAACCTTTGCTAAAGGAGTCCGATTTCTATCATTCTATAAAGAAAGGGGAAAGGAGTCCACTGGAGAGGGAGCTAGAACCCGCATTTGACGGGCCTTGGTTGACTCGCTCTTCTTCTAGTTTTTGCTCTTCTACTGATCTGGCTAGTCAGATTTCCTCTTTTATTTATGTTATGGAACGAAGCGAAGCTAAGTAAAGCTATTAGGAAAAAGATCCTATTCTTCCTGGGACTGTCCTTCTGATACAGAATCCGAGACTGAAGAATCCGCTTGCTGCAGCTCTGTTCTCCGGATCTGGAATAAGCCCTGCGTTGATCAGCAGTAGATTAGGTAGAGAAGATACCTGTAAACGACTCCACTCTTGTTAAATTGGTCTTTCATCCATCTCTGTGCTATAAATGAGCAATGCCCGGACCCGGAGGATAGAGAAAGAGATAGGCTCTTCCCGGCGTCTATACTAGACTTGTCTCTTCGAGCCTTCGTCTTACGACCTGTCTACGGACCTTTAGCTTTAATTCCTTTCCTGCGTCTTACGACCCATATCTTCGAGCCTTTCTCTTAAGGAAGAGCTAAACGGAAGCACATCAGGGTGATGGGCATCCCAATCCCGAGTCATGCTTACCATGGGAGGGGGTTGAGCTTTAAGGGAAGCAAGGAGGTATCGAATTTACACTCATAGAGTGCTTGAACGAGAATAAGAACCTTTCTTTTCTTTTCTGTTTTCTTTTTTTACCCAAAAATTGTTTGTCGAACTCCCGATGTTTTAAAACGATCTGATCTCTTTCAACCAAGAATTCCACAAATGCTGTCCCGAAAGGAGAAGACATTCGTACCATGAATATACCTCTACCTCTGTTCAACAGACTAATTTTCTCAATTCCAAGTTTCCCCCAAATACGTTTTAGGTATCCCTCCATCACTGAAATAGGTGGATTGGCTCCCAAAACATAGCAAACTACAGCTGATTCCCAATACTCCATTTCTTATCTAATATCATCCATATCAATCAATTTTAACAGGGTCATTGTAAACAGGGTTCAAAACAGAGCTAAATGAATTACCACCAGTCACATTCATTCCAGGCATATTAGTTCCAGACACATTACCATTTTTGACTTACCGGAACTCTTCCCCTTACCTCCTAGAAGGGCCTATAAGACTGCTGATTTGCTGAAAGAGCACAATCTGACTCAAGCAAGGCCACTAAAGCTGCCCATGGACTCACACTTGAAGCTCACTCCAGAGCTAGGTGAACCACTGCAGGATATCACAGCATATCAACATCTAATTGGCAAATTCATTTACTTGACCATCACCAGACCAGACATTGCCTTTGCTGTCCACACTCTCAGCCAATATATGCAACAACCTACTACAGTTCATATGCAAGCAGCTAAGAGAGTGTTGAGATATCTCTTGGGAACATCAAGTCAAGGGATTCTACTGGCCTCAAGTTCAGCTGCCATACTCACTGCCTACAGTGACAGTGACTGGGCAGGATGCCCTGTGACAAGGACACTACTGGATTCTGTATTCTATTGGGTAATTCACCTATTTCCTGGAAAACAAAGAAGCAGAAGGTGGTGGCCAGGTCTACAGCAGAAGCTGAATATAGAGCAATGGCATTGACAACCTGTGAAGTGGTATGGATTGCTCAATTGTTGAAGGAACTAGGGATCAAAAATTGAACTCCCATCTCTCTGAAATGTGACAACCAAGCAGCTCTGTCCATTGCTGTGAATCCAGTCCACCATGAAAGAACCAAACATGTGGAGGTGGACTGTCATTTTGTAAGAGACAAAGTAACACAAGGTGTTATCAAACCAAAATATGTTCCCACTCAAGCACAACTTGCTGATATTCTGACTAAGAGCATACCAGTGGAGAAACACAAGGTTAACAACCTGTGATAACATGCTGAAAATTGGTTTTTCTTGTGCTCAGCCTGGAATACAATTATTTTGTGTGCAAAAGAGTTGGAAACTCATGATCATCTATTTTTCAAATGTGATGTTTCTGGTACTGTATGGGGAGCAGTTCTGAAGTGGTTACATATTAGCAAAGCTCCTGAAACATGGACCTCTGAGTTGCTGTTTGTGCAGAATCATTATAACAAGAATTCAGGAATGCATCAGCTCTACAGATTAGCTCTCAGTGTCGTGTCTCCGTGTATGTGATTTGGAGAGAAAGGAACCACAGGAAGTTCCAAAAGTGTTTTCAGAGTGTGCAGCAGCTTCTGCAGCAGATTCATTGGCTGCTTGCTATCAACGAACCAGTCTCAAATGTTGACTTTGTTACCTCCGTTCTTCGTGGTCTTGGCCCAGATTATGCTATGCTAGTCACTGCTATCTAAAATTTCCCCACCTTACCTTCTTTTCCCGATCTTCGTGCTCGATTGCTTTCCTTTGAGTCACAACTCACAACAATCATTCCTTCTTCCAATTCTTCCTACCCTACTGCCTTTTATAACTAACCGTGGTCGTGCTATTCGTGGTGACTTTGGACGAGGAGGTCGTGGATCTTTCTTCTCGAATTCAGGACTTCCAGGCCCTACCCCGTCATCCGACTTTGATGGACGACGTGTTCAATGCCAAGCCAAATTTGCTCTCAGTTGCTAAATTTACGAAAGATCATTTTGTAAGTTTCACACCTGTCTTTCTTTTTGAAATGAAGTATAAAGGGAAACCTGACTGAGGTCACAAAGCTAAGAGGCGAAGGGACTTAGAATGGATGGTTACCGCATTCACGTCTGTCTTTCCTCTCCTTCATGTCCAAGTTTTCCAGTGATTTGAAGGGTATGGGTTTTCGGCCTTGGAAAGGGAGTGTTGTTTGTAGAACCATTCCTCTGTCAGTAAGCGGAAACAGCCTGGGGCATCATACTCAGGTAGGAAATCTATCTTTACAGCCTTAAGGGCATCTTATCCCCCGACTGCTACCACTGCACCTACTCCTCTTACAGCAAAAGCTGGGGGAGAAGACAGCCGTATCCTAACCAGATTCGGAAAAAAAACAACTGAGAATCTTCCAAAAGCATAGCTTTAGCTATTACAACCTGCTCCTAAACCAGCAAACCAAGGAAATAAAGCATAAGCAAAGCCTTTTCTCTAGAGAATCCTCTAGTACGAGACACTTCTAGCTCTGCTATCCTCCTTTAGGCGGATGCTATCTTAGGTAAGATATTCTCTTCATTCTCAACCAGTGTTATTTTATAAAAACCAGGCTGAACATGAATCTCAGGGGCGAAGCGACAAGTAGAGTATCTATGAAGGTTCGAAGAGCTGAGTATAGTATAGACTCAGGGGCGAAGCTCAGTAGCGTTGATAGACGCCGGTCTTTCGAACCAAGTCGTAAGACGCGAGTCTTGAAGAACCATCTGCGATCTTCGACCAGCCGAATGAAAGATAAGACAAGAATATGATCTTCCTTCTTCGATTATGATATTGAAGAATAGAATAGAAGAGAAAGTAGAAGTCTCACCTTTAGCAGAATATGAGATTCCAATTCTTCCTTCCCTGCGTCTATCTTCAGTCTTCGAACCTTTCTTTTCTTTTACTAGTTGACTTTCCGTAAGAATCCAATCTTTCTTCTTAGCTTGAGTGACTAACGCTATACGGCTTTCGCGTTAGCTCACCCGTTGCTTGTTGAGTCGCTTAAGCGAAGCTTTTGGTACGTAGTCGCTTATGCGAAGCTTAAGGAGTGGAGAGGGTTTTTCTTACTTACTTTAGGAATCCGGGAAGAAGTTTTTCAAGAGGTTTAGTCCTAATCCTAAGGAGGACTATAGATAGAACTTATTATCGAGAGTTATTACAGGACGTAGTCACTACCCATATCAGACTAACAGGACTTAGACAAAGAAAACAGCTAGAGGAACCTCCTTCCTTCATAGGGTTTGCAGGTAAGTAAATAGGACTGATCATTCTTCCTTGGCTTACAGGAACTACAGGAAGAGAGGACTTGGACTTGGCTTTCTTCTCTCATAAATCCGTTAAGAGAATCAAGGTCCACAGAAGGTGGAGAAGAGAAGTAGTACGCCCAGTTTGTTCTAAAACAAAAAATTGTTAGTTATAAGAAGAGGGGAAGAATCGACAAAGAATGACGAATAGAAAATAACGACGTATATTCTATTTATATATAGTTATTTATTTTGTTCCCTTGCTAAAACTCAAATCCACCCTACCTATAGATAGATTTTTGTGTTCAATAAGAACACCCTATCTATAGATAGATTTTTGTGTTCAATAAGAACGCCCTATACTATAGTTGAAATAAGAGTACCTTGCCTGCTTACCGTACCCTCCCTATGATAGACTTTTTAGAGTTTATTGAAAGAGCTTTCAAAGGAGAGCAATTGATTTTTCTACTTATTTGTTTTTTGTTTCTCATAGTCTGGGCTTATGGCCTTCGGACGAACCAACGGATAGTGAAAGAGACACTTGGGTTCAATGAAACCAAAGGTCACACGTTGGGTTTCTTGTATTTCATTGAATATGGATGGCCAGGCACTCGAATTCGGCCTGTGCCATATCCGCCTCGGGATGAAGGAAATGAGACTGAAACAGCTGCGGAGAAGGAGAAGGCTAAGGGTGAATGATCGACTTAATTATGTTAGAAGGTGCAAAATCAATGGGTGCCGGAGCTGCTACAATTGCTTCAGCGGGAGCTGCTATCGGTATTGGAAATGTTTTCAGTTCTTTGATCCAGTCCGTGGCGCGAAATCCGTCATTGGCAAAGCAATTATTTGGTTATGCCATTTTGGGCTTTGCTCTAACTGAAGCTATCGCATTGTTTGCCCTAATGATGGCCTTTTTGATTTCATTCGTATTTCGATTCTTTTTGAAATGAAGCCGCAAGGATAAAGTAGTTGAAGCCAAAGGCGACAACGGGGTCCTCAGAAATGGGGGGAAAGAAGAGTGGGTATGTGGGCTTCTTTCACTTTTGTAGGTTGCGAAGATAACATCAACCATCAGGGACTGAATCAAGCCTTGAATCAATACATTGATGATCAAAAATAGAATAGATAAGCTGAAAAGATTCCTCAAGGAAGCTCTCTATCACCCTACTCATGAATGTCTTCTTACTTTGATTTGAAAATGTTGAGTTACTAGAGTCAAAACATCTGCTACGCTCGATATCCACACGGGGGAAAGCTGAAAGAAAGTAAGTTGACGGATGATCGCAAGCAATAGATAGAATGGACCCATTGCGCGAGCAGTAGATAGACTGACCCGTCCTAGTTGTCAAAGCCCATCATGGTGAATCAGATTTCGCTAGGCGACCACACGAAAGAATCGAGACCCTAATGGCAATAAGTGATCCTAATCCCTGTATAGCTGTGAGAGAGTCCCTGGCCCGGAATGACATAGATGAGTTATTCTATCCTGATTTCCCTTAAGGCCCGCCTCGCCCGACGAAAAGGAATCTCTACGTGTCAGGGTTATAGGGCACAAATAAAGGACGAAGGCTTGAAAACCAGCCTAAACAGAAGGCTTATACTTATTAGTTGCTATAGGAGACGGACCGAAGCCACAAGGTGGGACCCCGGTACTAATGGTCAACCTAAATTGGGCAAAGGCTTTCGGAAGCTAAGCCGATGGGACTGCCTTCGCTATAGAAAATGACAATCTATAGATAAGGGGAGGGCTTGTTCTATTGGATGATGATCCTGACCCCATTTCATAGACTGGGCGGGCTAGGGTGTGCTACTACTGTTCGAGCTCTTCCTCAACAGCTGAAATGGATTCAGAGAAGATTGAAGGGGGTCAAGAAAACTGTGAGGGACATTAAGTCAGATGTTTTGCTTAGGACAGGAGCCTTGTTAGCTGATAGACTAAATGTAATTGAGAAAGCTTGGTTTGTAACTCTGCAAAATAAAATGTATAGATCAATGTGCTGATTGGTTTGGTGAGAGTTTGGGGTAGCTAGGGGGTTCTTCCTAGAAGATTTGCCTAGTCCCAAGCTCTCTTAGGTTGTATGATGTTGGTGAAATAAAATTAGCTTACTTACCATCAAGCAAGAACTTACTTAACAATGGTTTTGTGAAATCTACTCCCACGGCAATTCGTGCAAACCTACCTTTTGAGTTGTTTTTGTATTAAGGTCAACCTTAATTGTTCGTCCTACTGGCTGGGTTCCCAATAGAACGCAGGACTTTAGCACTGACGTATTGGACCCCTGTAAACCTAACCCAAACCGCTGCACCGGTTACACTCTATTTTGTCGCACGAAATTGGGGCGTCCATGATTGAACCGTAAGGTAATGGCCTATCACAACCCAGAAACATAAACTAGGATCCGTCCTTTATAATATGATGTTACGCCGCCAAGAAGGTACGCAACCAAAAACTCACGCTTTTTTCATACTAACAAAGGCGTGAGAGGAATACGGTGATGTGCATAAAGGATGAGGCTGGCTTTATGAAGAAGAGGAGAATATTGCAGGTGTCTTTGTAAATTATTTTAGCAATCTTTTTGCTTCAGGTTGAATGTAGAAACACAGCCAGTGCTAGAGGTGGTTGAGACGATCATTTCGGTGGATATAGCAGCCTCGTTGACAGCTCCGCTTAATGGTGAGGAGGTTCGGGAAGCCCTCTTTCAAATGCACCCAACTAAGGCCCCGGGCCCGGTATGCCCGCTCTTTTTTATCAACATTTTTGGGACATAGTGGGAGGTGATGTTCTCTCTTTGGCTCTGAATATATTTCATAATGGGGGTAACATTGGCAGCTTGAATCATACTCATATAGTCCTTATTCCGAAAAAGAAAAACTGTGAGACCCCTGCGTCTATTGGCTTGCCTCTTCGTCGAGCCCTACTCCATTCCTTGTCGGGAGATAGAGCGGCAAAAGTCCTAAGAAAGTAAGGAGGTTAAGGCAGCCAGTCCCTAAGGTTAAGGAATAACTCCAACTTCAACGGCTCCATCAGCTCCAACAACGGCTCCAGCAGTTTCAACAACAGTTCCAACCGCTCCAAGAACTGCAAGAACTTCAAATCAAAAACTGCAGAAACTTCAATAACTTCAATAACTTCAGTAGAAGGAACCCTGTCTCCATAACCTTCGGGAGATAGAACGATAGGTTCGTAGGGAAGGCAAGAAGGCCAAGTCCTAAATAAAGAGAAAGGCCCTAAGGGAAAGAGGCAGTCCTCCCTAATAGGGACAAGGGATAGCTACCGCTTCAACAACAGTTCCAATAGTTTCAACAACTGCTCCAACAGCTGCCCCAATAGCTGAACTAGCTTCAATGGTTACAGAAACTTCAAAAACTTCAACAGCTCTAACAGCTTCAACGGTTCCAACATCTCCAATAGCCCCAAAAGCTTCAAGAGCTTCATCAGTTCAAACAGCTGCAAGAACCTCAGGAACTTCTTCAAAAACTTCAAGAACTGCAGGAACTGCAGAAACTGCATTGGCTTCAATAGCCGAATTAGCTCCAATAGCTTCAAAAGCTACATAAACTTCAAGAACTGCATTAGCTATATTAACAACAACAGGGGAACCCTCTGACTCTATTCCCTTCAGGAATAGAACGGCAAGTCCTAAGTAAGAAAAGGTTAACCTAATAAAGGGACGGCCAGTCCCCCAAGGAAAAGGGGGAATAAGGAATAAAATAACTCCTGATCCAACATCCCCAGCAGTTCCAACAGCAGCCCCAGCAGCTTCAACATCAACAGCCGTTCCAACAGCTGCAAAAACTACGGGAACTTCAAACTTCATTAGCTGCATTAACAACAACAGGGGAAACCTCTTACCCTATTCCCTAAAAGGAATAGAACGACAGGTCCGTTGGAAAAAGGGGGAAATACAGGTTCAAACCAATAGCCAAATAATAGACCTGCAGGTTTATGTCCAACAGCCACTAGATGGACTCGTCAAGTTTATGCTAAGACACGGCCCCTCGGTATTCACTAAGTTTGAACCTTCCTCTTTTGAAGCCTATATAGTCGAGAAACTTATTCAAAAGTCTGAGACCTTGCTCTACTTGAAGCTTCGTTCCCTTCGAATCTAGGAATTCCCCTGTCTTAAGTCCTGTCCTCTTTCTTAATCTTGTCTTGGAGCTTCGACCCGGCGTATCTACTCTACTTGTCTCTTCGAGCCAGATTCGATTATGGGATTTCAGTCTCACCTTTACTGGTGTCACCTTGATTCTCTTATGATATTGAAGCAGATTCGATTCTTCTGATTCTAGTCTCAAAAAGAAGAAGAGAATCTGGTATCGAAAAGCTATGGTCTGATACTAAAAGCAAGAACTTCTGGGCTCAAGTGGTGTTTGCAAGCTGAATGTAGACGCTTGGAGTCAGGGAAGCTAGGGGCCATATTGAGAGATAATGTGGGTGTTGTCACAACTTGCCGTGCTATCAAGGGAAAAGGTGAAGTTGCAGTAGCTTCAGCACTAGCTGCTAGGCATGGACTTCGTATCGCATTGGAGGTTTTAGGAACATTGTTCTGGAAACTGACTGTTTGAAGCTGTTCCTGGCTTTGCTTTGCAGAAGAAGGAAATCGAGACTAATGCTTTTGGTTGTGTAATCAGACTTATCCTTGGCCTCTTGCTGCTTATCTTTTGTTCCTTCACATGTGAGAAGAGAAGGAAACAAAGCTGCTCATGTGTTAGCTAAGATTAGTAGTAATTTGACTGAGACGAGAGTTTGGCTTGCGAGATATCTGTGAGTAATAAACTGAATCAATCGAAAACTCTAGGAGCGGGGTAACGAACGAGTCGAAACAGATGGTGATCCTACATAAATTGCTAGCGTGGAGGTTAGGATTCTATGTGACGAAATAGAAGTGATTCTCTTTGGCTTATAAACGGGCGCAGCGCTTTGCTTTATGATTACCCTTGGTTGCTTCATTTCCCTTAAGGCTTTTCCTTCATGCACGGGGAGAGGTTTCTTGGCGATGGTTGTAAGTGACTTTCTGGATCTTTCAACCCCTGGGATGATTTCATTCTCTTTTGCTGAAAGAGTTGTTTCATCGGCATAGGGAAATGGTCTGACAGATGCAGTGCGATTAGATGGCCCTAGCCCTTTCTTCTTCTTATTCTTCTGCTCGAACTGTCTTCTCTAAAGCGAAAGGGAGTTCAGCTAAATAGAGTTCTGTTACCGACTCCGATCTTCTTTCATCAGCTGTTCTTGCTAACGTCTTCACGGAGAGAAGGAACTCGAGCCAACAAGTCGTTCGGTTAGAAAGCGCTAGCGGTCTTACTTAGCTTAGGAAAGATGCCATTTCTCTTTTTTAGCCAAGAATTGTTCAAGTTAAATCAGCTGGTAGTCTTTCCTTGGCTTGTTGTTTCAGCGAGATTGGCTTGGTATGTATAAAGTAGCTCCTGATTCTCGGTCTTCTGGAAAGGGGGCGAAGTCATCTTAATAGTCAAAGAGCCTTGGACTGATGTAAAGGCTTTCAAATGCTACAGCCTAGAGAGATAATGATATAAGGGCCTTTAGGCTACCTATTATCTTAACAATGGAATTTTCCTTAGCCCTCCTAGAAAGACTATTCCCTCCTCGAGTACGAACGAGCGCGAGTAAGATATTGAACGTCCCTCGTATGGATCTACTGTATTCACCTATTCCCTCGCCTCGGCTGGATCAACATGAGATGAAAGAGATTAAGAAGGGAAGGCTGAAGCAAAGGCAGACGGATAGGAATGACAAGGATAAGAACTAGACTGCTTCACTCCTGGCTTTTCAACTTCTTTGATAGAATGGCTTCTTTGCAGGTTTGAATAGTTGCTTTCCACTTCTCCCATGTGCTGGTATGGAACTTGTCACCTGTGTGTTTAATTTAATGTTCTAGTGTTCTTAATAGTGAACATGTGATAGCTTATACACTTTGTTTACCTTATTTATGCATTTGAATTTCTTTTGTCTATTCAATAGCAACATGTAATTGATCATTTCAGTTCTGTCCATAAATGTCTTCTTGCTATAGGCTATGTTAACTTCTTAAGAACACGGTGTTTATGAAATTCAAAATGGTAAAACAAACTTTGGAAAGTGTTCAGATTATTGTATCTGAGAAAAGGGGAGGAATATCTGCGTGAGCCCTTATTTCTTTCTTTAATTTACCTGTTACTTTAGTACTAGGTTGCTATGAATTTTCTTTCTAAATGGTTTTCTTCAATGAAGGGTGTACACAGACAGAGTTCAGTTAACTTTTTGTAATTGCGTGAGTTTTGCTCTGCTATGTGCAGGTCGTCAAAAGATGCTTAGTACTGGTGGTGGCAACTGGATTACTGTTTATATTGCTTCAGCCACCAATTCTGTTATCATGGACTTATCACTCTGACCTCATCAAATCTGCTCATCAGACTGGCGATGATATTTCTATTTATGGGTTCATGGCATCAAAGCCTACATGGCCTTCTTGGCTCCTTATTTTGGGTATCTTGCTCACACTTGCTGCAGTGACATCATTAATCCCCATCAAGTACATTGTTGAGTTGAGAACTTTGTATTCCATTGCTGTTGGTGTTGCATTGGGTGTCTACATATCTTTTGAATACTTCCCCCAGGCTGTGCTCTTGCAGGTCCTAGTTATATTAACAATGATCTGCAGCTCAATATTTGTTGTCTTCACTCACCTCCCATCTGCATTTAGCACAAAGGCTTTGCCTTGGGTTTTTGCTCTCCTTGTTGGACTTTTTCCTATAAAATTTGTTAGAGGGCCAGGTTAGGATTAAAAACCTCATAGATGGTGGGGGTATCACAGAAGAAGAACAAAGGCGGACTACAATGTTAGCTGTTGAGGGTGCTAGGACATCACTCCTGGGTTTGTATGCTGCTATCTTTATGCTTATTGCCTTGGAAATAAAGTTTGAGTTGTCCGGGAGAAAGCATTTGAAAGAGGTGGTATCAAGTCAAGTCAGTCTGGTCAAAGTAACTCGGCAAATTTCCCTGCCAAGATGAGATTTTTGCAGCAACGTAGAGCTTCCATGGTGCCAACATTTACAATTAAGAGGATGGCTGCTGAGGGGGCCTGGATGCCTGCAGTCGGCAATGTCGCTACTGTTATGTGCTTTGCTATATGCTTGATATTGAATGTCACTCTCACTGGTGGTTCGAACCGTGCAATATTCTTGCTGGCACCAATCTTGCTGCTACTAAACCAAGATACTTATTTTGTTGCTGGGTTTGGTGACAAACAACGAGATTTCCCTGTCACTGTTGTTATTACGTCTTATTTAGTCTTGACTGGACTGCATAACATTTGGGAAGAGGTGTGGCATGGAAATGCTGGTTGGGGCTTGGAAATCGGTGGGCCGGATGTGTTTTTTGCAGTGAAAAATGTGGCTCTTCTGATTCTGACATTCCCAAGTCATATTCTTTTTAATCAATTTGTGTGGAGCTACACGAAGCAGAAAGACATGGCGCCACTGTTGACTCTACCTCTTAATCTGTCAGCCATCATAATTACCGATGTGATCAAGGTTAAAATATTAGGGCTACTGGGAATAATTGACTCCTTGGCTCAGTATCTAATATCGAGACAGCAATACTTATCAGGACTTAGATACATCTAGATCAGCAGAAACTTTATACAATACTGTTATGCTGTTTCGAATGAAAATCAGATTTTGGTTGTGTCAGGTTTTTCTTTTGAGAGACTTGAAACCAGGTCATCAAGATCATGAGAGCTAAGAATCTCTACTGCTCCTTGGTAATGGTGAGGTTGAACACCAAAGCAGTCATGGGAGAACTTGTATCCCCATCTTCCAAACCATGGTCGGCCATATGCAATGCCATGTAGGAGTCGAAGGTCCATAGACCTCTTTTTCGATCTATCCTCTACTGTGATCTTCCTCTTTTTCACAAGCATGAGTAGGACTTCTAGTGTTGGGAAAGTCATCTCATTGAACATACAACCTCGTGAATATTACAACTAAAGAGGTCTGTGTTAAGCATATAACCTAGATAAAAAAGAAAATAAGATAAGGTAGCATAGCACGCTTGACAGGGCCTTGTTTACTGAGTTGCAATTTAGGAGTCCCTCGCGGATCCCGCAAACGGAGACATGAACCAAGCAGGAAGAGGAATTGGAGCAGCTCTTTGCCTTATGTTATGATCTCATAACACCGAAAGATTAGACCCTTTTTTTTCCTTTCTTTCAGGATGAAAACACAGGGCAGGAGGGTATAGAAAGTCCTCTATATGCCGCCCATAGTCCATCGACGCCTCGTAGTACCACTTACAGTACTCGCAGAGTGATTGAGTCCAAGATTTTCACTCAATCTTCTCAACGAGGAAAGAAGCATCGTCGTCGAGCTGGCGAGAGAAATCCTCTATAAGTCTCTCTACGTAACCCCAATCGGGCTTACAGCTCTCAACTAACATCATACCAATCTTATAACAGCTTACCAGAAAACCCTCTGGAAAACCTAACCAGACTGAGAAAGGCATAGGACGGATACCACCTGGAGAGAGGGCGACAAGAATGTGCCGAAACCCGTGACGATTGTAATTTGGGTTAATGTTACAAGGCTTACAGGAAGACCTCCTAACCCCTCTTAATCTCAGAGAAGTCTGAATGTTATTACACCCTATTTGCTTTGCTTCATCACCGGCATTTTCAAGCCACAGCGAACCAAGCTGACCTACCTCTATCACTAAACTCTACCCTGGGCTCTTTTACCTCTAAAAAGATATTTCGTAAGAAAAGAAAGTGCGGGTAGATGAAAGGAATGCGGAAAGGCTATCCGAGTTCACAGGCGTAGTTGCGTGTACTTCATTTCATTGAAATTGAGTTCGTTACCGCACCGTGGGTAGAAGATCCTTCTCTTTCTCTGTGAAGATAGGCTGTGCTTTGCATGTCAAGTGCGAAATTGGATCGAAAAATTGCGTATGATATGAAAGGTTTATGGTCTATCTAAGACTCTCTTTGATATCAATCACTAAACTAAAGAAAGTTTGAAAAATCATAGGAGAATAATTTAGTAGGTAGTCTAGTTAGAGACAGGAAAGTAGCTGTGTTCATAAAAATTACAGTGGAAGAAGGAAAAGCATGCCTTTCCTAACGTAAAGCTTCAACCCCGATCCGGGTCCATCCCATGGCTTTCCTGGTCTAGCTACTCTTCTTTTCTTTCTATGAAGCTCTTACTCCGATCTCCTAACTCATCAAATCAAGAAGGTAAGGTTTCACATCAAAGAAAGCTCCTTGATCGGCCTCTTAACCGGGACTCCAAGCAGACCACACCAAAGCTGACTGGACCAAGAACATTTTCTTTAGGATGGATGTAAGCACGGAGGGAATGGGAGATCGTAAGTAACTCAGTGAATGCTCTTCAAGAAGGGCTTGTTTGGAAGAAGGAAATGTGTTATAACATTTGAATTTATCCCCACTAAAACTCAAAGTATAATATGATTTTTCGTATTCGTTTTATTGTTTCCTTTCTTGCCTTCTTTGCGTCCAAAGAGTTGGTTTCGTTTATGAATAATATTAAGAATACTGGTTCTGTTCACAATGTAGTCATTTGTGGGTTACTTATTATATTTTTCCTTTTATGGTTTAATATCTATTCACAAAAATTGAAAAAAAAGACAATATTTGGTACAAGCCTGTTTTATTTTTTTTACATATTGCTGGTCTTTTTGACTGGAATCTTTTGTTTTGTTTTGCGATTTTATGGTTTACCTGTGTTTTGTGATTTTATTTATTTTTGGGGCTTGGGTGTTCTACCCCAGGCTCTTCCGGCATCTACGTCAGCTAGTTCTTCGGATGATATGACTTTATTTAATTATGATCCGCCAGCGCATTCAAGGCCAAGCGCTGGTTCTAATTCCCCGATTAGTGAATCCATAGGAAATGATAGTTTAGAGGAGGAAGAGCCCCTTCCCTCTAATAACCTTCCACTTCACGGCGTTCCTATGAACGGTAGTCTTGAGCACTATCGGGCCTTGAAGGTGGGATTCGAACAGGACCTGATTGCTCGTATTCGTTTACTTGAAGAGAGGATGATCCCGGGAATTCCTCCTCAACTAACTGAGGGCGAATACGAAGCTTTGGTCAAATCCTTTCTCAATAGCTCAATCTCGATTCAACATTATGACACCACACTAAGTACGGAAGGGTTTGATCTAAACGTCCTGGAACGAAAGGCCGATTTGGTTGAGGGGCTCTGGGGTCTTTTGATCAACGAGCCTTCTCAGCAATATATGTCTATTTTCAAGCAAACCACATTGAAGGAGGGTCAGATTAAAGATGGCGCTCTTGAGTTCATTGACGACTTTTTAGAAAAGTTCTCTCTGTCGGATCCTCGTTCCCCGTTTGATAGACGGGTTTGCTTATCCATGCTCAATTATTGGTCCAATGACCTTAACCAACGAGCGAATCAATCGTTCCTCTATACCCAATTTATTCAATATTACTCCCTAAATTAATGGAATTGCTCTATTGAGTAATGGGAAACGGGCTACTCCCCGAAAATGCCCATAGTTGGTTGGGGATTCATTCGCTTTTGTTGGTCAACAACCAACCACCTATCTTTTCAAGTATCTGCTTTCACCACCATTTCTAGAGGCTCGACGGAGTTAAGGTTAAGCTGTCTGGAGGGAATCATTCAAAATAGAACATTCTTATGCCTCAACTTGATCAATTTACTTATTTCACACAATTCTTCTGGTCATGCCTCTTTTTCTTTACTTTTTATATTCTAATATGCAATGATAGAGATGGAGTACTTGGGATCAGCAGAATTCTAAAACTACGAAATCAACT